GGAGAAAAGCTTTTGCCATATATCATTCCACAAATGCTTTATAAAGTACCTCCAACATGGTTCAATTAACGAAATGCGATGTCGGCTCTTCGCCACCTGGCGCGGTAGTACGTGCCAAGGGTTGGGCTGTTCGCCCATTAAAGCGGTACGTGAGCTGGGTTCAGAACGTAGAATACTGCGTTGATGTGCAGTAATGTACATCTAGCATCGGCTTATATCGGTGAAGCCTTCAGGAGCGTACAAACTGGCTCCTATGGTAATACCGAGGGAAGATGATTGAAACCAAGCAAAATTGTGGTGTATGAAATGAACAAAATTCCATTTTCGCAAGAGGATATTTCCTATCTCGCCGGATTTCTCGATGGTGATGGGTCTATCAACGCGCAAATTGTACAAAGAGAAGATTACAAGCTCAAATACCAAATCCGTGTGAGTATTACACTCTTCCAGGATACCAAGCAACATTGGTTCCTGCTGCAGATACAAAAACAGATCGGGTGCGGTACCATACGCAAAAGAGGTGATGGTATCTCCGAATATGCTATCGTTGGTAAGCAAAACGTTGCACAAATGCTTAAACTCCTCTTACCCTGTTTAAGGCTCAAGCGACGGCAAGCTGAATTGGTACACGAGATCTGTGAGACGCTTTCGAAAAACCAAGATCCAGCATCTTTTCTCCAATTGTGTGTCAAAGCTGACATGGTAGGCGAACTGAATTACTCGAAGAAAAGGACCATAACAGCAAGCGTTGTGAAACAAAGATTCCTAGAGTTGGGATTGATAACAGACACCACATAGGTTCATGATTCCCCGTAGAGACTGTCTTCAACCGTCACTATTTCGATGGTTAAGACGATATCTTGACTGGTTAGGCAAGATATAATACGCCGACTCCTCTTATTTGGAAACAGAAAGAGCGATGAAGATATAGTCCATGCCTTTTGGAAACATTAGGATTCTTTTCACATTCTCATGTGAAAGAAATACATGCGTGAGACAGTTTGGTCCATATCCGGTGCAGGCGTTAGAGCATTGAGAGGACCTCTCCCTAGTACGAGAGGACCGGGAGGGACGCACCGCTGGTGTACCAGTTATCGTGCCAACGGTATACGCTGGGTAGCCAAGTGCGGAGTGGATAACTGCTGAAAGCATCTAAGTAGGAAGCCCACCTCAAGATGAGTGCTCTCCCCAAATCCACACAGCCAATATGCATGCAGTATAAGACCTGCTAGCATACCAGTGCACGTGGATTTTGAGTGAAACAATAAACACTAACAGAGGTCACGGCAAGACGAGCCGTTTTTGTACGATAGGTGCCAGGTAGAAGCGCAGCAATGTGTGCAGCCGAGGCATCCTAACAGACCGAGAGGTTTGAACCTGACATAAAATACTTTTTCTTAGAACCAGTTGGCTATTGACTGGTTCTAAGAAAAAGTATTTTACCACTAAATTTAAAATACAAATACAAATACCGATGCCGATGGTCCCAAACTTTGCTTTGCCGATAGTCCCAAACAAACTTTGGGAGGAGGAATAGACAAAATAAGAAAAATGATTTTGATATATTGGGGTAGCAGCATTGTTTTGTATGCTAGTCCAAGCATCTTTGTTCAGTCAAACAGCTCATTGTCTGCCATTTGACCCTACTTCCTCTGCCTCTTCCTCTGCCTCTAATAGGGATATGCCATGACCAAACGCAACTCTATCTCCAGAGGAACAAGTGCTAGCAGAAGTTCGTTCGTACCTTGACAAACCAAATAACAGGAACTCTAGAAGGAGCTAATCAGGACATAGCCCCATAGAAGAAAGCTAATCGAGAACTATATAGAAGGGGCATTAGACAGGCTTCCTTTGCCTATTTGGCTTTATAGAAATCCGGAGACTCGTCAAATGCAATTCGTTTTGCCAAGGATTCTAGATGGGCATACTACAAATATAAGAATTACCCAAGATCTAGAAAGAAAGAAAGAAAGAAAGAAAGAAAGAAAGAAAGAAAGAAAGAAAGAAAGAAAGAAAGAAAGAAAGAAAGAAAGAAAGAAAGAAATCATCTTATTGCCCGATTGGTTAGAGCCCCCTCAGGGTCTCAATGAACACAACCTAATGGAGAATACAATTAGATTACCCATCAATAGATTGCGGCATGTAGACGTATGCCCGATCTTCTTCCCCCCCACAGAATTTTTTTCCGGAGACTTGGTTTTTGAAGGATTTGTTGTGAATATAAATGATGAAAGACTGGGGGATCTCTATAATCAAAATAGAGATGGAACGATAAATATCTTGCAAGAAATGACACCATCCATATGCCACCCGTCGTTCGAACTCATGTGAATGAAGACGTAGGCCAAGAGGGCAATGTACGACACCGTCACACTTTTACTGCATCTGTCAGTACTGCTCCTGTATACAGCGACGATAGTAGAGACACAGACTATAGTTATAGTAGGTTCTCTCCTACCGAAAAGTTACTGGTTCACATAGCCATAAGTATAATAGTCTC